CGAAACATATAAAATGCGGTTAATCCCGCTGTAAACCAAGCTATTATTGCGAAAATTGGTGAATACAACCAAGTATCATTAAGAATTTCATCTTTGGACCAAAAACAAGCAAGGGGCGGAATACCACAAAGAGAAAGTGTACCTAATAAAAAAGCAGTTTTGGTAATTGGGATATGTTTTGTTAAACCCCCCATATAAACCATATTCTGACTTTTATTTGGAGAATATCCAACAAGAGTTTCCATTGAATGAATAACGGATCCGGATCCTAAAAATAATAATGCTTTCGAATAAGCATGAGTAATCAAATGAAATAAAGCACTTCGATACGACCCCATACCTAGAGCTAACATCATATAACCCAATTGAGACATTGTGGAATAGGCTAAACCTCTCTTAATGTCTTTTTGAGCAAGGGCAAAAGTAGCCCCGAATAATATTGTTATTACTCCTACCAAAGAGATGAAATTCATTATGTGAGGGATGACTATGAAAAGAGGAATAAGCCGAGCTACAAGAAAAATGCCCGCAGCTACCATAGTAGCAGCATGTATAAGAGCCGAAATAGGAGTAGGCCCCTCCATGGCATCCGGTAACCATACATGAAGGGGAAATTGTGCAGATTTAGCAACCGCACCGGAAAATAATAGAACGGCACAGAAAGTAACAAATAAAAAATTTACTTCATTATGATTATTAGAAATCAAGTTATTGAATATTTTGAATAAATCTCGAAATTCGAAACTCCCTGTTATCCAATAAAAACCTAAAATTCCTAATAATAAACCAAAATCCCCAACACGATTAGTTACAAATGCCTTTTGGCAAGCATTTGCAGCAACAGGCCGTGTGAACCAAAACCCTATTAATAGATATGAACACATTCCTACCAATTCCCAAAAAATATAAATTTGTATCAAATTAGAACTAGTAACTAATCCTAACATAGAAGTACTGAAAAAACTCATATAAGCAAAAAATCTCAAATATCCTTGATCATACGACATATAATTATCACTATAAATAAGAACCATAATTCCAATAGTAGTGATTAATATTGACATAATAGAAGTAAGCGGGTCGATCAAGTAACCGAATTCTAAAGAAAAATCATTATTAATTATCCAAGACCATACATATTGATAGATAGAACTGCCATTTATTTGCTGAATAAACAGATTGATCGAAAAAATCATGACTATACTTAACAAAAAAACACTTTGAAAAGCCCACATACGGCGAAGACTTTTTGTTGCCGACGGAAAAAGAAGAAGTCCCGCTCCTATTAACATAGGAACTGGAAGTGGAAGGAAAGGTATTATCCACGAATATTGATATGTCTGTTCCATAAAAAAGTTTTTTATTCTTAATTGATTGTTTCCGATTTACCGGATTCTACCCCCTTTCAATTTCAAAACAAAAGGGGTCAATAAAAAAATCAAGAGATGTACTAACTTAAAGATATTTTTCGAATTTTATATATTATCTGGGTCTTTCCAAATTAAATATTAAAATAAAGAAGTTACAATTGGGCAAATGATATGACCTACTTGCTCATAAAAAGCGAATTTAGTTATTAACCAAGATTTGTTTATACAAATTTAGTTATTAACTAAGATTTTTCTTAAAATAACGAAAATACAAAATTTCATTATTATTAAATCACTTTATATTCATAAAGTAATGATAAAAAATTACACTAAAAAGAAATCTGATATGAATCATAGGATTAACTAAGGTACAATTTTTGTACAAATCTCGCTTTTTAGTCAGTTTGTTCCAAATCATTAACTAGTTTCAGTATGAAACTGATTGATTAGTTTACGTTTCAATAAAAAAACATTTATAGGAAACACTATAATATCTAACATTTTATATTTTCTATAAGATTTATTTTTAGATTTATCAAAAAAGGGGGTAATTATCAAAAGGGGGTAAAATAAAATCAAATTTAAGAAAAAAATAACGAAGATTTTTTTTAACAAAACGTGTATCTTTTAACAGATTCATTTATTTAATTACTAGTTTGATTCGAATTTTAAAATGTAATTTCGAAGTATTCTTTACTCAAGTTTGACCAATTAATAGAAAAAATTAAAGTTTTCATTAGGCTTTTCATTAGGCAATGGGTTCTTAAAGGGTTCTTAAATCCTTCGGTCTATTTTATGTATAAAAAAAAATTTATTTATATTTTTATAGTAAGATTTTGTACGATTTTCGCATATTTTTTATCTATATATATATATGTTTTTTTGTTTTCTCTAGATAATATATATTATATTATCTAATTATTCTCTATAAAATAATAAAATAACTAGATAATGAATATATTCGTTTTGACCAATAGATGTCTTTCACATCCAACTATAACAACGAGTAACCTCTTAATTTTTAAATGGCAGTTCCAAAAAAACGTACTTCTATATCAAAAAAGCGTATTCGAAAAAATATTTGGAAGGGGAAGGGATATTGGGCAGCCTTAAAAGCGTTGTCATTAGGTAAATCTCTTTCTACCGGAAACTCAAAAAGTTTTTTTGTGCGACAAAAAAGGTCATAAAATAAAACATTGGAATAATCCGAATAGAAAAATAGGCCCATTTCATTCTTAATAGGAAATCAACAAACCTATTGTTTGTTGCTAATCAATATGAACTAGAACTCGCTTCGCTATTAGGATATGTATAATAATAATTCTTCGGTTTAGGGGTTAGTAAATTATAAAAAGCTTTTGAAAAAAGAATAAAGACAAGATACAAAACTTGAGCCTTTGTTAGTATATTTTCTTGTTTTGGAGTTAGTATATTTTCTTGTTTTGGAGATGGGGGAGTCTTTTTTCCCCATCAACCTGTTTGTCACAATTACAATAATCGACGTTTTTATATATATATATAAATTATAAATATGAATATATATATTGAATAAGGGTAAAAAAGAGATCTTTAGTTAAAATTAATACATCGTTGAAATTAATTTATTCATTTATTTTGAAAAATTTTTGTGTAACTTTCTGACTTCTTATTTATCTGAATTTCTCTGAATTAATCTATTAGAATATATAAATTTCCCATTTATATGTCTCTTTCAACCCAACCGACAAAAGCCTGGAATTTTTTGTCCGAATTAATGTGCAAGTTTTGAGTAATAAAAAGGGGTCTTATTTTTTGTTCATTGGTAAAATACATTTTTTAACTTTTAGGAAATAATATAAATATAAATGATAAATCTTTTATGAAAAAAAAATAAAGAAATTTTTTATAGTTCTATCAATAACTAGAGGGTTGAAGTTTATAGTTTCAATAGTTCGATTCTATTGAATTATAGAAGAGCATAAACTACACCAAAGCACTAAGGTAAATAAAACCCATACCCCATAATAATGAACCTTCGAATTTGTATTTGAACAAAGTTTTATTCATCCATTTTCATTTTTACTAAAAAGATTTCATTTAGTTGACTCCTTAAATCTCGACGATTGACTATGAATAGGCTATTATGAATTCGAACAAGCCGCTATGGTGAAATCGGTAGACACGCTGCTCTTAGGAAGCAGTGCGAGAGCATCTCGGTTCGAGTCCGAGTGGCGGCAGACCTTCTCTTCGAAAATAGATACAATATATTATAAATTATAGAATGAATTCAACTCCTGATTTATATTTCAGGATTCCTCCTTTTTAAAATTTTTATGATATTTTCAACTTTAGAGCATATATTAACTCATATTTCCTTTTCGATCGTTTCCGTTGTAATTACAATTCATTTGATAACTTTATTAATCGATGAAATCACAAAACTAAATGATTCGTCAGAAAAGGGAATGATAGCTACTTTTTTATGTATAACCGTATTATTAGTCACTCGTTGGATTTATTCGGGGCATTTCCCACTAAGTGATTTATATGAATCATTAATCTTTCTTTCTTGGAGTTTATCAGTTATTCAGATAGTTCCATATTTCAAAAAAAAAAAAAGCCATTTAAGCACAATAACTGTGTCAAGTGTTATTTTTACCCAAGGCTTTGCTACTTCTGGTCTTTTAACTGAAATACATCAATCCGCAATATTAGTACCCGCTCTCCAATCCGAGTGGTTAATAATGCACGTAAGTATGATGATATTGGGCTATGCAGCTCTTTTATGTGGATCATTATTATCAGTAGCACTTCTGGTCCTTACATTTCGAAAAAACATAAATTTTTTTTGTAAGAGGAATACTTTTTTATTAAAACTAAACGAGGAACTTTCCTTTGGTGAAATACAATACATAAATGAAAGAAACAATTTTTTAGAAAATACTTCTTTTTTTTCTGCTAACAATTATTGCAGGTCCCAATTGATTCACCAGTTGGATTATTGGAGTTATCGTGTGATTAGTCTAGGTTTTCTCTTTTTAACTATAGGTATTCTTTCAGGAGCAGTATGGGCTAATGAAGCATGGGGGTCCTATTGGAATTGGGACCCAAAGGAAACTTGGGCATTTATTACTTGGATCGTATTTGCGGTTTATTTACATACTAGAACCAATATAAATTTACAGGTTGAAATTTCCGCAATTGTGGCGTCTATGGGCTTTCTTATAATTTGGATATGCTATTTTGGGGTCAATCTATTAGGAATAGGGCTACATGGTTATGGTTCATTTACGTTAACATATAATTGAATTCAAGAAAGGTTCTTGCGAATTTTAAAATCTAAAAAGAAATAGAATATGTTGTTTGTATATAAAAAAACTTTATATGAACCAGTGAGAACCATGCGAATCCAGTAGTGCGGGGATTCGCATGGTTCTCACAAAGATCAAACATATTGGGTGAATTTTATTTTTAACTTAAGAGAGGAAAAAGACTTCTTTTTTTAATTATCCAAATCCTATGATTTTTTCATGAAAACTATCTATAAACAAAATTAGATAAAAGAACCTCGACCTTGTCAACTGATAGGGAAAGAACAAAATCAGGGTACATACCAATACCTATTACAGGTATAAAGATAGCGATCGAAAC